TCTTATACGTATAGCGGTTCGTTCAGAAATGCAAAATTTAACTTGTCTGTTAAATAAAAAAAATAAATAAAATTCTAGGGGAGGATATACTAGTGAATATAGGTAAAATAAAATGGTTTATTGATATTGGATTTGATAAATAGCAATACAATGGGTTTTTTCCGATCCTGATTGAAATCATGACGAAATTCATTTGATTGATACACGTACCTACTAATTTAACAGAGACCCAACATATTTCATTGAATGATTGATAAAAAAATTTGGCGCAGCCTCTGAACTAAATTATTGGCGGAAAAAATGCTATAGAATCGTGAAAGATGGAAAGATCCTCCGTATCGAGTCATCCCATTCCATTATATTGACAATTTTTAAAAATTGTGCATACTATCAGCATAGTATCATGGCGGTCGTTCAAGTATGATATGCCCCCATCGTCTAGCGGTCCAGGACATCTCTCTTTCAAGGAGGCAGCGGGGATTCGACTTCCCCTGGGGGTAGGGTACTACGAAAGGAAGTTGATCATGGATTATCAATAAGCCTGGAATTTATTCTTCCTGGGTCGATGCCCGAGCGGTTAATGGGGACGGACTGTAAATTCGTTGGCAATATGTCTACGCTGGTTCAAATCCAGCTCGGCCCAAAAATTCGCCGATCTACCACTAAAGGGTATCATATAACCCATTTTGTGCTCTCCAGAAATGCCCGATCCCCCAATCCATTTTTTTCTCTGCTATATCTTTTTTTCTCTGCTATATCTATAGCACTATTTATTTACTCTATTTTTCCAACAAATTAGGATCTTGATAATGATCTAGATTCATATCAGGATCTGTAAGTATAAAATACAATCAAAGGAAAGGGATAAACAAAAAACCCTTTTCATTGAAAGAGTAATTATCCCATTTATTTGGCAATAATGAAAGGATTACTAGTAATCCAGGCCGGTCTCACTAAAGCGCGTACCCATATGGGTATCATATATATCACTCGCGGCTCTGTTACAACACGCTAATTTGAATCTAAATTCAAAATGGAAGGGGTTAGAGAATAAAATCATAAAAATATGTATACATAATACTTTAATTTTATTATGTTATGTACTTGGGATTGTAGTTCAATTGGTCAGAGCACCGCCCTGTCAAGGCGGAAGCTGCGGGTTCGAGCCCCGTCAGTCCCGACGGATCCAATAAAAAAATATATCAACTCTGCTCTATATTTTTTGTGAAAGTAAGTCGAATTTCATTCCCAACGGGAATCCCTCTTCTTTATTTTTATTTTTTTATTTCACATTTATCATCAATCGGGGAATTTCCATTTCTTTGACTAGTACTGATTCGATTGATGGGCGATAGACGTATGTGGATTAGGACAATTAGACAATTGTTGGTAGGATCAGATTCAGGATTCCAAGAGATACCATACTGTACTGGGTACGGCTTTTTCGATTACTGCTACTCTGTCGAATAGAATAGAGTACTGTATGTTTCCCGGAAGTACATATATAAATGGAATTTGCACGATATAAAATATCTTTAAGATAGTTATTGTAATAGAAGACTTTCAGGGATCGCTTTTTTATTTTTTTTTTAGGGGAGCGCCATTTTTTTATTAAGGGGTCTCCTTGAAAGAACAAACTTTATTTATTTTTATTTTCTATAAAAATAAATAAATATAGTTAATTTGATAGAATATTAGATTTTTTATACTGAAACTTGTACTCGTCTTTATCATCCTTCTTTTGTTTTCCAAGGAGGTTAGATTCGATCAGTAAAAAAAGAAGTTTCGAACTTAACTCCTTCCCTTTTTTTTATTTATCTTCTATTGTTTGTTGGGGGTTGTTTAGAATCAATGGTAAGTGTAAGGGCAGTTCAATGATACTTCATCAGATGGTTGGTCAGTAGGTTATATAAAAGAAAGAATAAAAAAGAGTGATAAATAAAAAAGAAAGGAATTCTTGGTTGGATCAGGAATAAAATTTGGAGTTCGGTATGGATAAAAGATCTTCCTATGTTATACTATTCAATTCTTGACGATGAGTTGATTTGATAGTGCAGATATTGTTATTCATGATATTGATCCGATTCAATATCATCGAGATGTAATTCATCCTATTGAATTTACAAGCGAAAGATTTATTATCTCTATGGGATTAACTCCCGAGTTATTGCGAATTAAAGAAAAACGAAACAATGAGATTATGGAAGTAAATATTCTCGCATTTATTGCTACTGCACTGTTTATTCTAGTTCCTACCGCTTTTTTACTTATAATATACGTAAAAACAGTCAGCCAAGGTGATTAATTTGAATTAAACTTGCCTTTTTAGTTCTTGTCAATAATTGAAGAGAAGAAAGGTATTCCAATTTCGCGTCTTAAATGAACTGGGCAGACTCGAATTCGCCGTATTCTATGAAATACGATAGTATGGTAGAAAGAAATATCTGAATCTTTCTACCATACTATCTACGATTATTATTGTAGTGTATATAAGGTGTATTGTAATCCGGGTTAATTTAATAGAGATCAATCTGCAATGCAATAGTATCGTCAGATTTCTATATATCGGTATATATATGGATATCAATTACATCTTATATATAATGTATATAGTGCCCCCAATTCTATTTCTTTGCTTTATACATCTGTCTTGTATTTAATTTGTGTTGATTTCAATCAATTTGAAATAATTGAAAGGTGACCGCACTATTCTAATTCCCGGATTGCTGATTATTTTCAATATGAATCCCGATCAAAAGAATCAAGGGCCTCTTTGATGGTATAATAAAAGAAAATTAAAGTAATCTTTTTATTAGCATTCTGACGAAGAAGTCATTGATCAATCAGTTGACAGATGATCTATGGAAACTTCTTCGAATAAAAAAAAAAAAAGGGGGAGGTAGGGGATTAGTAAACCTCTTTTAACGTTTGAACAGTGAGTTCAATAAAACAAGTACAACATAAATAAAATTTCCAAAATATTAAAACAAACGGGAAGTGCGCAATATGTGACTCGCCCAAGACAAGACACTATTTTAGTCTTTGTAGTATCTCGTTAAAGAACTACTATATCCGTGTTGTTTCCCATAGAAAATGTGGTATCTACGTAATGTAATAACACAACTATTTTCTCTTTGAATAATAAAAAAGTAAAATAAAAAAAGTTCAACTCTTCCTCACGGTCCATATCTAATTTTAGTAAGAGTTGGTTCATCGCAATAGAAAATTGATCAAGAATTCAGTTGGAATAAATTTACTACCATTTGTATTTCTTTTACTTTAAGTATTCTTTTTACTTTCGAAATACAAACACGGAAATAATTGAAATATTTGTTTAATTGAAAGAATCCTCTTAATATATATTATTCATAAACTATATTACTACTCTAAAACCCAAGAAAATTTTGAAATGCAGATTTTTTTTATTTCTATTTCAATTTAAAAATTGAATTTTAAATTGAAATAGTGTTGAAATAGTGAAATTTCAACTAAAAAAAGCTTTTCAGACCTGAATGATTTATAAAAAAATCGATACAGTTTAATTCCTAAACTCAATTACAATTAGTAATACTTCTAGAGTCCACTTCTTCCCCATACTACGAGTGAAAGGGAAAATGTAAAGACTACCATTAAAGCAGCCCAAGCGAGATTTACTATATCCATGTGAATTATGTCCCCTATCTCTATAACGGAATTCTTGAATTATTGTTCACTAAATAAATAATAGTGGAATCACTGGCGCAGAGTCAAAAATTCTGACCTAAGATCGTTGATGAAACAATCCAATAAATCCAACCCTAACTTATAAGGGGTCTTATAAGAGTTCTAGTATAATCACAAAAGATTAAGCACAAGAAAAATATGCGGAGATCCCCTTGGAAGTATCAAAGAAATGCTACTAGTATGTAGAAATAATAAAAATAGATTCTTTCTTTTGTTGTCCTTCATTAAATAAAATGAAAAAAGTATAAAAAAATAGAAGAAAGGTAGATCACTACCTAGCCCGTACCCTAACCCTAAACCCTATTTCTTTCCCATTTTGTTTTGATCTAATCCTTAACGTCTCCTTATTGGCTCTATGAAATAATCGGAGGACGCCCTATATATGTTCTTGACTAGAGGTTAACGAAAAAAGAAAACAGGTATATATATTAAGAAGTATTAAGTAAAAGCGAAGTACTCAAAGACTTTGATGAATATGTATACAAAGTATCTTTTGGCCTTTCCGCAACTAAAAACGGAATTCGATTTCCGTCCTGCTATCCAATCAAATTACAAACCCGGCCCGTAGACGTAGACAGTCCATTAGTAATGGAAGGACTATCAAGATTTATCAGTTTCCTCCGTTGGCTTCCGCCGGAAAAATTTTCCAAATTATATCAGCAAAACAGAAGGAGGTAGGTCAATTCTTTTGGTGATTAGGCGACACCCGGATTTGAACTGGGGAAAAAGGATTTGCAGTCCCCCGCCTTACCGCTCGGCCATGCCGCCAAAACCAAATCAAAATCTATGAAAAAATTCTCCCTTTGTCTTCTTATTTATTGTACCACACTTGTATTTTGAATCTTAATCCCGTTTTTATTAATTATTAATTCCTTTTCTAAACGAAAGATTTCTTTTTTGTTTGGGTTGGATCCATCCCTTCGATTGATTGTATAGTATCTTAAAACCACACAACCTCTAAAAATTTCCCTTACTTTTTCTAGTGAAAAAATTTTTGAGTTTTCGGTCATAAAAGAAAAAATTCAGAACAAACTGGAACCGTTAACTATTAATTCATGAATGATTCGTAAATTTCAATCTCAAATTGCGTTTCCTTAATGATATAAGAAAATCAAAATTGATACAATCGGTATTGGTTTTTTTATTGAAAAAAAATCCTTCGCAATTTCAATTAATTATAATAGCAATTCCGGTATATATAAATCCCAGAACATAAATTGGTACACAATATTATCTAATCGGGTAATTTATCTGTATACGATGTCCATAAGTAATTT